TTTACAATTAAAAATTGTAAATTTTGGCTCCAATTTGTATATTAAAAAGATTACCATATATAACACAAAATTTCTCCGCCGATTCTTTCTATCCGAGCTTCTCGGTCTGTCATTATACCTCGAGAAGTAGAAATAATTACAATTCCCATCCCGCCTAAAATGCGCGGAATTAGTCGATAATTAGAATAGATTCGTAGACCAGGTCGACTGATCCGTTTTAAATTTAAAAGATTTCTATAGGGCCTTTTCCTATTCCTTCTATGTCGTAGCGTTAAAACAAAAAAATCTTTGTTGCTTTCTCGATGTTTTCTCACGTTTTCGAGAAAACCCTCTCTTAAAAGTATTTTTACAATATTTTCGGTAATATTAGTAGCTCTTATTCGAACTACTCTTTTTTTATCCATATCAGCATTTCGTATAGAGGTTATTACCTCAGCAATAGTGTCCCTGCCCATGATGAACTAAAATAGTTGGTGACTCAAAATTTGATATAATCAACATGCTTATTTCTTTTTTTTTTTTTTTTTTATGAATATTTTATGAATTTTTTATGAATTTTATGAATAAAGGTATATGCGTGAGATACAATCTATTTCTCAATCCATTTCTTTCAACTATCCCACTATAAAATAGCGCGATCCCCCTTTTATAATACTTCGGGAGCTAATGAAACTATTTTAGTAAAATTAAATTGTCTTAATTCCCGGGCGATCGCGCCAAAAACTCGAGTTCCTTTTGGATTTCCTTTTTGATCAATAACAACTGCAGCATTGTCATCATATCGGATTATCATACCGTTATCACGTTTGAATTCTTTACAGGTACGCACAATTACAGCTCTGACCACTTCTGATTTTTCTAGGGGCACATTTGGTACTGCTTCTTTGATCACAGCAACAATAACGTCACCAATATGAGCATATCGACGATTGCTAGCTCCTATGATTCGAATACACATCAGTTCTCGAGCCCCGCTGTTATCTGCTACATTTAAATGGGTCTGAGATTGAATCATATCATTTTGTAATTTGTTCTTTTAATGTAAAGTAAAGGATAAAAAAAAGAAATATTTTTTGTCTAAAAAGAAAAAAATAAAGAAATAAGCAATTTTTTTCACACCCAAGACTCATTTCTGTTAGTTCTACCCTTTTCGCCTTTATCCCGAAATAATCAATTGAGTCCGTATAGGCATTTTGGATGCTGCTATTGAAATAGCCCTTCTAGCTCTATTTTCTCTTACTCCGCCCATTTCATAAAGTATTCGACCTGGTTTAACAACAGCTACCCAATATTCCGGGGATCCTTTCCCCGAACCCATACGTGTTTCTGCGGGCCTTAGTGTAACTGGTTTGTCTGGAAATATACGTACCCATAGTTTTCCCCCACGACGTGCATTTCGTGTCATTGCCCGTCGACCGGCTTCTATTTGTCTAGATGTGATCCAAGCGGGTTCGAGTGCCTGAAGAGCATATTTACCGAAACAAATACGATTCCCTCGATACGATATTCCCTTCATTCTTCCTCTATGTTGTTTACGGAATCTGGTTCTTTTAGGGTTATAGTTGATGGTTGATTATGAATTCCATCTCTACTGCAGAACCGGACGTGAGAGTTTCTTCTCATCCGGCTCCTCGCGAATAAAAGAATTAAAAAACAAAAAAGATTTCGAATCTTATAATTAATTAAATTAAATATTAAATAAAATATTAAATAATTAACTAATTAAGATATATAGTAAGATTAAGATATATAGTAAGATATACATGTATTTAAAAAGAATCGTGTCATTTTTTGAGACTTCATATAATCTAATCTATTAGTAATCTATAGATCTTGTTTAAATAGACAATTAAAGATTTTAGTTTCTATTTTCGAAATCATATTGTTATTTTTAATTGTTATTTTGAAATATAAATAGAACATGTTTTTTTTTCTTTTTATCGTCCAAATTTATCAATTCAAAAAAAAGAAAGTTTTCGCGGGCGAATATTTACTCTTCTATTTCAATTTTCGGCTTGTCTCCTGACTTCTTACAATAGATGAATTGACCTCCGTTTCATTTCGCCATCCCGACCAGTGAATCATTAAGATTCCTTTTTCACTAAAATCTTTTGCATTCACAGCTTCCATCGTTCCCATCGCTTCTTACTTAATGCTTAGGTCCAATTTTTACAACGGAGCTCGTAATGAAATTTGTTCTTGAGTCAATCTTCTTAGTCTTTATTGGCTCGAAGCTCTTGATTTTTTTGTTTTGTTCTATAATTTTAAAATTTTTCAATTTAAAATTAAATTATGTTATATATTAAATTATATTAAATTTATATTAAATAATAAATATAAATAAGAAATATATTAAATTATATTAAAAATATATATTAAATATAAACATTTAATTATGTTATAATTTAATTATGTTATATAAGAATCAGTATTAATGCTTTATTACACTGCCTTTTATAAGATGACTTATAGACCTTACATATTACATATTGGAATTCTA